AACGTTTTTGATGAACCAATCCAATGAATACACCCGTAACAAGTCCCTATATGATTTCTGGTGGAATCGGAAAGCACTAAGTACAAGCAAGATACACAGTTGCCCCTTGGAAGTCTCAAGGGAATGTGACTAATGGAATATGTAGGAATAGTAAGACCTATTGTTGCCTTTCATAAACAAAAAGCAGAAAAAAAAAATATACCATCAAGATATATAACTATCTATCACATACTCCTAATTTCCCATCTAAGCCTTACTGTCTCTACTTCTGTGAAATGTGAAACAATTGGAAGACACCCTATTACATTCTTGGCGGGGTTACCCCAACGAAAGCACTTTTTTCCACTTTTATTCTATAAAAGCCAATCACCCATACAATATTAATTGAAAACCTGAGCACTCAGAGACTCTCATGAGTTTGTATGGATACAAAGTATCTTCAGTTCTTTCCACAACTCCTAATTGGATTCCCCACCAGCCTACCCAATCTACTTCAAGACTCAGTCAGTAAACACTAGTAGGGTAAGGTAATTAGGAAGTATTTATAGTCCTTCCTAGAACCCCTTCTTGGATCCTAGGAGCAAGGATTTACAGTCTCTTAGGAACCTTCCTTTGGATACACGGATTTACGGTCCCTGACTTTCGTAGTTCTGAATCTCACAATTGAATCTTACTATGGATTTGATTCGATTGATAAATCAAATCAATGGCCTGAACGCATCAGCAATCCGTAATTAAGTGAGTATTTCTTTATTTATATTGGTAATTCATATTGGTATGGTACAGGTTTGGGTCACACCCCGATTTTTGAAGAAATAATTGAAAGTCAACCCCCCGATTCTTAAAATTGGGTATCGACAGTCCCCGCCCCTTACCTCTGCTTCTGCCAGGCAAGAATTTTGTGAGTTCTTTAGTAGGGTAAGAAATTCCGAGTCTTTTGTTAATCAGGCGACACCCGGATTTGAACTGGGGAGAAAGGATTTGCAGTCCCCCGCCTTACCACTCGGCCATGCCGCCAAAACGATACAAAATAGATATAGATGGAAATATTCTGGGGAATTGCTGAACCATTTCTTTTTTTTGATTGGATCCTGTTGTTCTCTTAGATTGATTGTATTTCAAAACACACAACACCTAAATAAAAGCTTTCCCCCCTTTTTCTATTGAAAGAGAAAAATGGATTTCCAGTCACAGAATCCAAAATTCAGAGCAAATTGGAAGCATTAATGACTGTGAATTCATGAATGGTTCTTGGGTTTTGATCTCCAATTTGGTTTCCTTAATGACATAAGGAGATCAAATTGATATACGACTAATCAGTCTCAATTCTTTTCCATAATTAATCCTTTTCAATTTCAATTATAACAACAATTATGTGTATATGTAAACCCCAGAACAGAAATTCTTACACGGATACCTAGTCAGGTATCTTATCTACATATTCCTATTAGGAAATCGTCGTGCTTGCATTTTTCATTGAATATATTGAATATAAAATAGAAATTTGGATATAGCACGACCTATGTTGCCTCAAGGGAACTTCGATAAAAGATGGGATATACGGATAGCTAGATAGTTATATCTGCATGTACTTAATAAATATGACTTCTCTTACGCACTTCAATCGTATTCTACTAATTAACAAATGGGTAGAAATATCTTTTCTCTCTGCGAATCATTTTTTGAACAACGGAATCGATGAAATAAATTAAGTGCTAAAATCAAAGTCAACTCTAGACGGTTCCTGATTATTCTGTCTTTATCTCACTCATAGAGAACAGATTCAATTCCGAATCCATTTATGGTACCCAATCTGATCGTAATATCATAAGGTAGAAATTGGATCTATTTTGATATTCTATACAAGACTCCATAAGTCTAAGTGGCAGAATTTTGTTTCCAGGAATGTTTTATCAATTCATTTCCATTTGTATCTGTCGCAAATTCGAATTTGAGTCACATTTTTTTTTATTCCTCCGTTCATACGTATTTAGTACATGTATATATGTATATGGGGTTGGATAAAATTTCATGTTGTTCAAATGAGCAAAATATACATTCCATCGTTGCTAGATCAATCTATATGGTTCAACGAAGAGTGAGCCAATAGTTGGATTTTTTCGATAAACGGAAAACTTAAGATGTTCCGGGATGGAAATGAGGGAATGTATACAATACCAGGGTTTAGTCAGATACAATTTGACGGATTTTGTAGGTTCATTGATCAAGGCTTGATGGAAGAACTTCATAAGTTTCCAAAAATTGAAGATACAGACCAAGAAATTGAATTTCAATTATTTGTGGCAACATATCAATTGGCAGAGCCCTTGATAAAAGAAAGAGATGCTGTGTATGAATCACTCACATACTCTTCTGAATTATATGTATCCGCGGGATTAATTTGGAAAACCGGTAGAGATATGCAAGAACAAACCGTATTTATTGGAAATATTCCTCTAATGAATTCCCTGGGAACCTCTCTAGTAAGTGGAATATACAG